ATATAAGTCAGAGATATATGGATATATCCATTTCATGTCAAAACGGATCCTTTCTTTTTTTTTTTATTTGTATATCCAGTCCCTTAGAAAGTCTCTTTTATTTTAGAAAGATTATCCTTGTCTTTGTTTATGTCTCGGGTTGGTACAAATTACTATAATTCGTCCCCGTCTACGGATCAGTCGACATTTTTCACAAATTTTACGAACAGAGGCTCTTATTTTCATATTTGTCATTCCTTAACTTAATTTCGAATTTACTTATTGGAAGAAAATAAGTTTCTTGAAATTTTGAACTTTCGAATTGTATCTCTTCGAAAGCAATATTGAAGTTGAAAAAATAAATCAACTAATCGTTTGAATCCTTGTTTCAGAGTCTATAAATTATATGCCCTTTGGTTGAATCATAACGACTTATTTAAATTTTTACTCTATCTTCCAGTAGTATACGTATAAAACTACGCCGAATCCTTCCTGAACCATAACCTAGAATCCGATCTTCATTATCTAATCGAATCTTAAGTATACCATTCGAAAGTGATTCAGTAATTAAATTTTCATGAATCCATTTTTTTCCTTTTATTCCAGGTAAAACAAAACCTCTTTGAAGTATTAACTAATGTAGTAGGAGAGTTATATTAGAAACCCGTTTTTTTTTTCACAAATTAATAGGAAAGTTCCATATCTAAGTTGGATATAAGAAAGCTTACCATATATAACATAAAATTTCTCCGCCAATTCCTTCTAGTCGGGCCTCTCTGTCCGTTATTATACCCCGAGAAGTGGAAAGAATTACAATTCCCATCCCGCCTAAAATTCTAGGAATTCGTTGATAGTTCGAATAGATTCGTAGACCGGGTCGACTGATCCGTTTTAAATTTAAAACAGTTTTATATGGCCCTTTCCTATTCCTTCTATGTCGTAGGGTTAAAACCAAAAAATATTTGTTGCTTTCCTGATGTTTCCTCACGTTTTCAATAAAACCTTCTCTTAACAGTATTTTAAGAAGGTTTTCGGTGATGTTAGTAGATGGTATTCGAACCGTTCCTTTTCTATTCATGTCAGCGTTTCGTATAGAAGTTATTATATCAGCAATAGTGTCTTTACCCATGATAAACTAAAATTATTGTTGCCCCCGAATTTTGATATGATCAACATGTTTTTTTCTTTATATATTTTTTTTATGATATGAATTGTTAAAGATATATGCGTGAGAAAAATCTACTAATTCATTTTATCTATTTTATTCATATTTTATTCAAATGCTATAATTATATTATATTGGAGTCTCATCTTTATTATACTTATAGTACTTCAGGTGCTAATGAAACTATTTTAGTGAAATTTAACTGTCTCAATTCCCGTGCGATCGCACCAAAAATTCTAGTTCCTTTGGGATTTCCTTCTTGATCAATAACAACCGCAGCATTGTCATCATATCGTAGTATCATACCATTGTCACGTTTGAGTTCTTTACAAGTACGTACAATTACAGCTCTGATCACTTCAGATTTTTCTAAAGGTGTATTTGGTATTGCTTCCTTGATTACAGCAACAATAACGTCACCAATATGAGCATATCGTCGATTACTAGCTCCTATGATTCGAATACACATCAATTCTCGGGCCCCGCTGTTGTCCGCTACATTTAAATGGGTTTGAGGTTGAATCATATCATTTTTTTTATTTGCTCTTTTGATGCAAAGGGGCGAATTAAAAAAAAAAGAAATATTGTTTGTCCAAAATAAATAAAAAGAAAAGAAACCTACAATTTTTTTTTTTCATTCCAAAGACTTCTTTCCTTTGGTTCTACATTCCTATCCTGAAATAATTAATTGAGTTCGTATAGGCATTTTGGATCCCGCTATTGAAATAGCCCTTCTGGCTACATTTTCTGCTACTCCGCCCATTTCATAAAGTATTCTACCCGGTTTAACGATAGCTACCCAATATTCGGGAGATCCTTTCCCTGAACCCATACGCGTTTCTGCGGGTCTTACTGTAACTGGTTTGTCTGGAAATATACGTACCCATATTTTTCCACCGCGGCGCACGTTTCGTGTCATTGCTCGCCGCCCTGCTTCTATTTGTCTAGATGTGATCCACGCGGGTTCAAGTGCCTGAAGAGCATATCTACCGAAGCAAATACGATTACCTCTATAAGATATTCCTTTCATTCTTCCTCTATGTTGTTTACGGAATCTGGTTCTTTTGGGGTTATAGTTGATGGTTGTTTCTCAATTAATTCCATCTCTACTACAGAACCGGACATGAGAGTTTCTTCTCATCCAGCTCCTCGCGAATGAAACAATTATAAAATAATATAGATGTATTTAATGATATTTTAGATAATATAATGTCATTTTTTTATAACGAGTCTTTATTTGGTTTTGTCTTTTTTATTATCATATCGGATCGACAAAAATTTTAAAATCCAATAAAATAAAAACTTTCGCGAACGGATATTTACTCTTTCAATATCTATTTCAATTGTAGGGTTATC